CCCCATGCTCACGACATGTTCTTGATATTGATTGAGTTTACGGGAGTCAGAGACTACCACGGAATCCTTCCATAGTCACCCCGGTGACCTTCGTCACCAAAGCGTCACGACAGTTTCCCCTCATATAATCTCCAGTGGGGATCAGTCGGAGCACGTAGGAATGCCGACCACTACATAAGCCACGTCTGGCTGAGGCGAGCAGCAAGCGGGGGAGAGTCTTTTTAAGTACAAGAACGTTGGGGTGGGACGCTAGTACTTAAACTAGGGTTGCTTCTTAGCGCTAATCTTGCGTTTTCAGCAGTTAGTTGTAGCGCGCCTTCCCTCCTTCTCTCATTTCGGAAAGATTTGGCAGTATTTTCTTATGATGACCTGGTCGAGAGAGTACGAAACATCGGTGTAAAAGATTGAGTGGGATGGTTATAGTAAGGGGCGAACCAAGTGCTTGCGCGAAGAAGCGAATCAATCAGAATGGAGACAAGGAAAGGAGGAGAGGCGAAACTCAACTAAAATGGAAAAGGGAACTCGACCGACTATCATGAGCGAAGTGAGGGAATTCCTTCTGATTGGATCCCTTAGGAGAGAGACAGAAGGTATTATTAAATAGAATCAGATCTTTGACGATCCAGTATTAGCTAGTAAGTGTATGGACTCAGACTTTGATGACTCCCTAGTGGCCAGGGAAGCGTTAGCTTCACCCTTTGAACGTCTCATTTACTCTCTCTAGCTCTCGACTTTACGTATAGGAATTTCAGGTACATTGGTCGATGAAAGTTAACATCTATCTTACGCCACTTACTCTAGCTTTACTTTGTGGAAGACGTCCGATTGAATGATCTCCAGTGGGTTCTATTACCATGTCCAGCCTGCTTCCTTCTTTTTTACCAGCCTCTCTGCTTCTGTCAGTATAGAGGAAAGTCTTCAATCCCTTGAGAGAAATAAAAAAAGGAAAAAAAAAGATACCTAGCATGACACATCAGCTACGCCATCAGAGCCTGTCCACTTGCTAGTCAGGAAAAAGAACCGCTCCGTTCCGTGGGCTTCTTTCGCAGCTCTCTTCACGCTCGCTTTACGAGTGCAACCAAGTTCAATAAACTGTGAATGCTAATTCATAGACTATGCTGGTTTCTATCTAAGAGTCCTGTGAGACGCTTTCCTTCTCATACACATCTGAAGGAACGTTTGATCATCAGCATTAGAGAGTTTTGCAGGTCCTTGAGAGAACGTTATCCAGCCTTAGTGGCCCCTCTCTGATAAGGTTTGAAATCAAAACGAAAAAAAAATGACAAATCTGCCAAAACAAACCGCTAATTTTATACCCGAGGAACAGGAACTTCTTATTAAGTTGGATATCAACAAAATGAGTGCTCCTTCAGGAGGGAGTGCGAGTAGCACCAGTTCGTCATCTTATTATTCTATTAATAATTCTACTCCGCACTCTCATAGCCCCTCTTCTTCAGAGGGATTAATTAACTTTGAGAGTGATAGTCCCTCGTCCTCTCCCTCCGTAAATCAGTCATCCCCATTGACAGAGAATATCTCTGGCCATGGAGTTTCCGGGTCAACTTCTGATTTTAGTGGGAACCGTGATCTATTGGATCATGTTGCGGTCATGAGTACCGATACGAGAGAAAAACTTTACAACATGATTCATTTTTATGCGGGTAGCCCGCTGGATGAATTTTGCATTAACCCTTTAATTCCTCTCGCTCTCGGTCTCGGTTTGTTCCTATTTCTAGTTTTTTTAGAAATACGGAAAGTATGGAAGGTATTTTTTTGCGAGAAAAAAAGCAGTGGTCAGTAGAGTAGTGTTTGTTAAGCTTGTGCACATTGTTATTTTTTGATTATGTGATAAGGCTATGAAATTATCTCTTTTCTTTGATGGGTTGGGAAGGCAAATATCTCACGTAAAGGTGTGAGGGAAGCCAGGATCCCGTGGTGTGGGTTCCTCCCGTGATGATCGACTAATGGATAAGTCGCAGTGAGATATTGGTTCGAATCCAATTCATTACGAGATCTGAAGGACAGCATTATCTCTAAGAGAAAAAATGAAAAAACGCAGGTAGGACAAAAGAAGTAAGTTAACAAGAGAGGCTATCTCTCCCCTTCCTTCTATCTACGATATTTTGAAGGTTATCCATATAGGTATGGATAGCCTAATTGCTCTTCATTCTAGCTTAATAACTCATCATTCCTTACTCTATTCTTTCCATTTTGAGCTTTGATATCTCCAACGCTATTCTTCGGTATTTGAGTGGAATGAAGACATCTTAGCCAGGTGTCGTGGAATGTCTGGGACTCAATATGTTAAACTAGAGTTCCCTAGCAAGAGTAACCCACACGTTATTCTCTAAATTAAGTACGTTAAATGCAAGCTGTAAGCAAAACTCTTAGCTAATCCCAAAGCTAGGGAAGGAAATTACAAAGCTGTAGACTAGGAATGCTTGAATCCTGAATGCTAGTTTTTTAAGATAGATTCTATCGCGTAAGTCAGGGGTGCCAGAGTAGAGATGAGCTTTTCACCATCGCTGTGATAGCATCCGAGTGCATCAAATGGCATGCTGTTTCTTAGTGCATCCCTTTCTTTTTCTAGCAAGATATCAATACAGGTAGGCGGCTTTCATGGTCATCGTGGTGCTCTCGGTGCTCCTGGCCGCGCACACCCACGAGAAGCGCTCCATGATCGTCGGCATCCTCTGCGTCATCTTCGGCTCCATGATGTACGCCTCCCCGCTCACCATCATGGTACGTTCCAATCCGGTCTCTCCCTTTGCTGTGCCTGTGCGGCGCAGCGGTGCGTTTGAATCCGCCGCGCCTGCCTGATTTTGCTGCCTTTAATTGCGTGGATAATCTTTGCCGCCTGATTGGATTGGTTCTATCTTCTATGTGATCAGGTGTTTCACTGTTTTGATTAGATTGGGATTTCCTTCTGAAACATGGGAGAGAGGATTAGTCGTCTTCTTCTCCAGGTCATGTGTGTTAGCGCTTACTGGTTCTAATTAATTGTTAACTGGTCAGGAGTTCCCATCACCTTTTTAAAACGTGTTGCATGATCTAGCCACGGGTGGATCTGTTAGCGATTTTGCAGGGCACAGTGATCAAGACCAAGAGCGTTGAGTACATGCCCTTCTTCCTGTCGCTGGTCTCCTTCCTCAACGGCTGCTGCTGGACGGCCTACGCGCTCATCCGCTTCGACCTCTACGTCACGGTCAGCGTGAATGAATTGCATCTCCTCATGTTGGAACAAAACTTAGTTGAGTTGACCTTGGTTCTTCCCTTGATGATGCAAACGCGGATCCCCAACGGCCTTGGCGCCTTGTTCGGCCTGGCACAGCTGATCCTCTACGCCTGCTACTACAAGTCGACCCCCAAGACGAAGGAGGGTGAGAAGGACGACAAGAAGAACGTGGAAATGCCCCAGGTCCCCTGCAACGTCGACGGCAACATCAGCATCAGCGTCGAGCGATAGACGTAGCGGCAGGGCCGCCGGCGCGTCGAGGAAGAACTCGACTAGACGTATCTTCACCCGCAGTAGTTTTTGCCCTGAATTATGTCATCATCTTAAGGAGCCGCGGGTTCCTCACTCCTCCCAGGTGATGGTTATTGAGTGCTAGCTAGTTTTGCCCGGTACGCTTGTGTCGTGTCAGGAACAATTAATGTATCCATGTGGCTGTTTGCCAGATCGAGATAAAGACAATCATGTCTGATTGCTACGTATACCTTGAATCCCTCATTCATATTCCTTATGTGATAAACTGAGAATGGATCTAACTGTGGGTCGTTTTTGTTTTATTAAACACTCCAAAGTAGTAACCTCTTCGGATGGACAGAGGCGATCTTTCCTTGAAAACAAACGCACTCACTGTGGATGAAAATAGATGAAGCATTTCGACGTTTACAGAGACCATCTTCGAATTCTGCAAAAAAAGTGTATGTATGGTTCAGAGAGGGTTGGAGCTGAAACTAAACCTGTGGCGGCCCCGTGTTGCTGCGAGCAGAAGTGGCTTCGCTGGAGTAACCGCGAAACGCGAAAACAAATAGTGATGTAATCAAACGTGATAGAAAAGAAATGTCGTCTCGGCCTATAGCTGGCTAAAGTTGCTCCAGATCTCATTACCACAACACTGTTCTGAATTCTGAGGTCTTCGGCATGCAGGTGAGCTATTTGAGTTGAGTTTGCAACTAAGTGTATTTGCATTGTCACTGGACGAACTTTGTAGTTACTGGAAGAACTAGACGTCGACGAGCAGAATTGGCGGAAAGGAGACACGGACTTTGGTGGGCAGAGGTTGGCAGGCTGGCTCGCCTAGGAGGAGATAACGATATCCCTTGTTGGTGATCATCCTGGTCATCCCTGTTTCGGGAAAGTTGTTGTGCTCTCAGGTCTGGTCAATTCGGATTGGTCAACTTATGATACCTAGCAGAGAAGACAGTCAATTCTAGATAACATGCATGGTCAGGGAGGACCTGTCGCTAGTGAAAGGGAGAGGAGGGAGGCAATATTATATGGGACGTTGGTCCTCCGGTAGAAAATGACCGGAGCGGAGGAACCAATGTGCTTGGCTCCCCACTGTAGTAGTGCACGTAAAAAGGCTTCCACGTTTGTAAAGAGAAGAAATAAAAAAATGAGCTAAAGCCAAGCGAACAATTAAACAACTCGAGTGAAAAAGCCAGGAAAGAAAAGCTCTAACTTGAGTAAAAAAGCCAATAACCAAGATAAAAAAAGCTCGGCGAGCGAGTAGGTTAGGTAAAAGACACTAAGCTAAGATTAAAGGTAAGTAACTAGTATCGATCCACGGGAGCAAGGAACAAGAAAGGTCTTGAGCTGCCAAGAAGAATGTACCTGGGTCGGGAGCAGGGGTTGGTGGAACAACTGGACAAGCCTAAGTATCTAGCTTTGCTCACCTTGTTGAAACTAGCCCCGTTGCAATAGATAAATCCTTTCCCGTTGAGAATGAACAGCTTTACCAAGGCATTCCACTGTCTTTGCTGGAACTGCTGTCCTCACTGAACTAACTGCCCGTTTCACTTGTCCCGTAGCTGGCTTGGAATAAGAAAAGTCTTTTCTTCCTTCCCCGTGAGCTAGAAGGAAGAGAGAAGCTGTGGCTGGCTTTGTTCACTCGCCTGGCTGGTCTATTTATTGCTATTTTGTCCTAATAGAGAAGAAGCTTTTTCCTGCGAAGATCAAGTTGAACGGTGAGTTCTAAAGTCCTGATGTACCTGTGTCTGTGTCACTTTCCAAGTAGTCCTTTCTTATTTAATCAAAGAAAGCAAAATCCAGAACTGCTAACAAACCAAGGATATAAGAATATTCATTAGGTTAATCACTTTTCTGTGTTCATTAGTGAACTTCCCCAGATAACAAATGTCTAGAATCTCCAGATAAGGAAGTACTCTTCTCAAAACACAACTGCTAACTACAGATAATTCTTCATTTGCTCCTTGGTTTAGACTTTAGAACAGCACTAGATCTTAAGTAATTGTGGGAGCAGACCTCCTAAAGCACCAGACCATTTTATGAACCAATTGCAAGTAAAAGTAGTCTTTGCAGCAAGTTAAACAATAGTATCACAAGTTCACAACTATGAATGCTCACACTCAGGATAGACGCCCAGCTTTATTAAGAAAGCCAAAGTTCATACAATACAATAAAAAAGGAAATAAGGAAAGCAGGGGACACCTGCGTTACAATGAGGTAATCTGACTTATAACGACTCCTGAACAACTCAAACACTAGAAAGCACTAGTATCACCAAACCAACAACTGAGCTTTCGACAGACGGACTTAGTCTTTCTTCAGGTCCCGCTAACCTAGTGATGTAGAAGATTAGCGCCGGATGGCACAAGGCGCTTTGCTGTAAAACGCAGCCTCTCCACAGAATTTTGCTGCATGCTGGGCCCTGATGGTGGAACTGTCATTTTGGGGAAGAAGAAAGCCGCCCCCTTTTGCGGCAGAGTGGGCAGCATCGCTTTCCCTCGCGTAGCTTCGATGCCATGAAAAAGCAGAAAAAAGACAAGAAAAAGAAAAAACAGTATCTTTTGGATTCCTGCCATTAATTACAGGAAAACGAATTGTGGAGCTGTAGGCTTCAAAGTAAGGGGAGGACCGAGATTATATACCCAGCAGCAGCGCGGGATCGAAGGGCTTGGTTGGAAGGTAAGTTGGTGGTAGGTTAGGGCCCGCGTGATAGGCTTGGCGCTTCCCGCCTGATAGATAACCACCACCACAGGCCCTTTTACATGCAAGACTGCCATGCGGCACGAATTTAACGGTAGGTACAATCCTGATAAGTTTGCAGCAGTTGAGTCATGCCTTTGTAAACAAACCTTTCCCACCTTTAACAAACCGATCCAAAACCAAGAAAGAAAGAAAAGAAGGAAGCACAAGGTTCGCCAGACTTGCTTCTCGCTGCGCTCGATCAAAGAAAGAGAAATCGAACAAGAGCTGCGCTCGACCAAGAAGTCATGGGGCTAGCTCGAACGATATAAAGATGGAATCAGCAGTGTCAGAAGTCAACCAAAACAGAGTAGCATGGCCGGGCAGTAAGCTTTCGAAGCCTCAACAACAGAATAGCAATAGAATATTTTCTGACGCAGATGGTATTTTCATTTTTTCAAGTGCTATTGCCTGGATGGTGTTCTCGGTATCGTTTTCTTCAAGAAGGGAAGGAATCGGGGGGATAGAGTTCCGGGCAAGACTGTTTGGCTCTATGTTCAGGAAAGGAATGCCCTCAGGGAAGAAAGAGGAAAGTAGCTCCGCAGAGAAAAGAATCTCTGTTCTCAGTCTAAGTAAGCCCGTCCTAGCAATAGTGGCTGAAGCTGGTCTCGATCTCGAACTCAAACTGATGCCTAGCTGCCTCCATCTCCGCTTCCTTCTACTACCAGCGTGCGCTCATCCCTTGCTTGTTCTTTCAGGACTGAGTATGATGAAATATTTTGAGATCTGACTTACTTTAGTCCGTATCGTCGGTCTACTTCTGACAAGCAAAAGGCATAATATCCCCAATGAGTCAGGAATAGAAGATGCCAACGTGTTGAGACCGACCTAAAGATCTTGTCAAACAATACAGGCTTTCTTCCAAAGAATATCCCACTTTGTTGGCTGGCCTGGAAAATCTTCCTAGCCTTGACTGTCGTTGCGTTTAACGAGCAAAACTACCTCCCCGCTTCTCAAAACAAGGCAGATTAAGGGAGAATGCCATCTTTTTCGTAGATAGTCTGAGTTCGAGCTACTGGACTGGCTTCGGCTTCTTCCTTCGAGTTAGAGTGCCCAATGCTAATATTCTCAAATGCCTTAACCGTAATTTTCGTTGATTCGTTTAGACTTCATCCTATATACGCTTATGGACAGGCAGAAATGAACGGATACCATTCTCCAGAGATAGTAGCTTAATTAGCTTAGGTTTCAATCCTAACGCACGAGAAGAAAAACGAAAAGCATGGGACTTCCAGTACGATAGGGCCGGACCTCAATGGTCCTTTATGTCTGAAGCGGATGTGAGCGTGGTCAACCGAATCTGAGCCGTGTGCACTGCCAGGCGTCGGAACGCTAATCGGAGCACATAGAGTGGGCGGTGGCAAAGCAGTCATCGCGCGTGTGTGTATCTCTCCCCGAGAAGAGGCGCATGGGGTAGCGAGGCAAATCGTGTTTCATCAAATGTGACATGTCTTGAGATGAGTCTGCGTGCGGGGATCATAACAGCAGTACCCCTTGTGCTGATCACTATAGCCAACGAAAATAAATGACTTTTTTCTCAAAGGATTGACTTTGGCCACACCGTCTTGATCAAAGAGCTCGGACAAATCTCCCTTCTTTGTGTACTGGAACAGCTACCACTTCCTTAGAACAGCACTAACTTACCGCTCTCTATACTATATAAAAATAAAAGAAAGAGAATAGCTCCATAACAAAAAAAATAGTGAACTGCCATGAATTACACACACGCTAGTAGTGGCTCGGCTAGAGGACTACAGCAGCCGAAGCCGTGATTTGTATGGTATGTCTTGCCCTCAATGTCTGGTTGGTTGGTAAGTCACTAAATCCCTATCTCCCGGTGGTCGAGTACCCCCGACGCGTCGAATGGGTTGTTTAGTCTGACTTCTTGTGCTGGCCCGACATCATTCTGTCTCCCGCATTCTCTCCTTTCATCGGTTTGTTTTTTTTACTTCGCTTCGCGATTAGAGTTGTACGCATCATGCATGGGAATCCTTCCGTCCTTGATGTTAACGCTCTCGTGCGTAGGTCCCGGGTCAAAGGCATCTCGAAGGAAGCTGCTCCGCATATGCGATCACCTCCACTACAGATGAGGGCTCCAACGCCTACTGTACAATCATGTGGGAAGTGCATCCTGCACACCAGAAAGTCAGTGGCGTACGCCACACCCCTCCCCCTGTACCTACACCCATTGAAACGTTTATTGTCTGACAATCTCCGACGCGACGCGCAACGCCCCATGCAAATCCCTACGTCGGTCGATCGATGCGCACAGAAGGAGAGCTTGTCCATAACGAAAACGCGTATGTTAAGTCGGTCAATCGATTAAACTATTTCTGTATAGGGGCAGCCGGGCCGTATTAGCAAGCGTGACTCTTAAAGACCCAGCACTTCTTTCCTGGCAACAGAAGATGCACAAAGTGGTTTCAGTAGCACTACCGAGTTCGCATCAGCGATTTTCTCACCAAACAAGCAACGGATTGAGCAACTAGCGCGAAGTTGCGCTAACGCGCATCCTCTTGCTTGGAATCAATGGGTTTTGTCAATGAATTAATCTAATCTACCGGCATCGGAGGGAGAAGCGGAGTCGGGAGCTGGAGGAAATAACACTTTTTGATGGACGGGAGCGGGAGGGAGTCAATTACAGAAAGAGTAGAGACGGATATGGGGACTGTAGCTCCGACCATGTCAACTATGATGCTCTCGCTGCTGCCAGTCCTTTCACCAGTGAATGCTGTCATGCGCTACTTCCCGAACCTCCGTGTCTAGGTCCTGCCGAAAAAGACTGCAAATGATTTACCATCCATCCCACTCATATAGGTACGTTATCGGATTTTGCGGATCGGGAAATGGATCGAACCGCGCGAAATGGTCGCCTCGGAATACAGGGCGCAACGGAACCAAGGTTCTTTGTTGGCGTGTTGCGTAACAAGGGCAAGAGGGGGTGGAAGCGTTCGCCGACTTTGATAGGCAACGCATTGCAAGCAAATAGAGCAGAGAGCTGACCCTTAGTTTCTATTAGAGTCGCGAGCTTGTTGTAGTCGGTCCTAAAGGGAAAACCTTGCAGCTTACTTGCTATATCCCCGCGTCCTTGCACGGCTCGTTTTCTTCGAGCCCTGCTTCTCCCTTCCCCCTCTCCCCAGGAACCGACCGTTTGGAGTATAGCCAAGTGGTAAGGCATCGGTTTTTGGTACCGGCATGCAAAGGTTCGAATCCTTTTACTCCAGAGCATACTTACTTATTCTAGTTCTAGAAAAAAAAAGAAAGTCTCATCCCTAATAAATAAATGAAAGTAGATTTACATTCTTATTCTATTTCTAGGGGGAATGTTGAGGCAAACTTACGATGCTGACAAGCTGGTTAGGTGCCGAGTTGGATTAGACATCGCAGGTTTCAGTTTAAGAATTGGGAAGAGGTTAAGAACCTAGTGGAATCCACTGCGAGGGGAAGATTAGGGTAGATGACGAGCGGAAGAAGAAACCTATCACGGCGAATTCCGTGGTTCAAGATTTCATCTTCGCCCCGTAATCGTAAGAAAGTAGGTTTTTTAGCGCTGGGCCTAGCAAAAGAGAAATCGCCGTATACTACGGAAATTTCTTAAGGGGTTTATTTAAAAGATTCGCGATATAACTAGGAAGACCTTTCAAATACCACACATGAGTCACTGGACATGCCAGTTTGATGTATCCCATTTGATATCTTCGTATCCGAGAATCAACAAATTATACCCCGCATTTTTGGCAAACAGACGAGAGTGAATTACTCTTACTCGGAATGGGGATAAATCCCTGACTGGAAAATACCCCGCTCAGAGTAGGTGAACGAAGCGATATCCGGGTGGATATAGCGAGAGAGCCGACCAAAAGCTAGGCTATGTGAGACAGCCCAAGAACCTCTTTTCTTTCTTTACTGCCCTCTCATCAAAGATGGACCTGATAAGGGCTTCATCCCATTGGCTTGTCTTGTCCTCCTGTTGCTTGCATCGCTCGTGCTCCCTATCGAGGGATCACTCGCTCTTCACCCTATCCCTTTAGTGTAAAAACTATTTTAGGGGATAAAGAGCCCTCAATAACACGCTTGTCCAGGAGGGTATAACAGCTGATAGAGCCTCGGATATGGCTCCTTAACTGGTAGTACGCGCTAAAGACACCAGATCATTTTGATAGAAATGAGGTAGACTGGAAGCTGAAGCCAATAGACCAATGGAACTAATCAATCACTTGCTTTCCCGAACTGGACAGCAGGATTTTATCAGCACTGGACTTGAATCGCGTCGATGACTCTAATCTTTAGAGACAGAAGCAGATGGGAGAAGGTTGGATATGGATCATGATCAAGTCTACCTCGTAAGCCACTTAAAGATCTTTGAGCAGCTCGAGAGAGAAATCCGTCTTCATTGGTAAAAAATCACCTTCGCCCCCCTTTTTTGTTATGGGATGGTGGTTCCTGTCTATCAACTAAGGTGAGAAATTGATTATATAAGAATCTAGTAGATCACGCACCTATTGTATTTAGTGTGATCTTGTGGGAGAGTAAGGCAACGAGTGAGCTACGATTGAGACTCCTTACGGATGTTAGGTTTTTCGAATCACCGATTCCATCGATCGAGAAAGTAAGCAGCAGGCACGAGTAGACCGACTGATAGCAACGGCGAATCAACGCCCGACCCGGCTCTTTTGTCCTTTTGTTCGCAGAAGGGAGATCCTGTGCGCTAGCTATATCAGTTATGGATGGAGCCCTCACTCAACCGACCTGCTACCTGGAAATCCCCAATGCACCAATGTACCAAAGGCACTGTACTTTGAATAGGGAACACTTCCTAATTAATAAAGTAGGAGGTATTCGAGTACGGAGGTACTAGACCGTGATTCTGGTCCTGATGCGGACACACCTGTCGACAACAGAGAAGGGATTCAATTGAGAGCGGATAGCAAGATCGAATGAATGGATACTCTGAGATAGAACGAGAAAAAGCAAATTTGATTAATCCTACAAAAGCCTTACAAGGCAGGTAAACTTTATGCAGTATCTGCTACAAAAAGAAGGTTAGAGAACAGGTTCCATCTACTTTATCCGCTTTTGGGCATGAAGAACATGCTTCTTTCTCAATTTATAGGAATCGTTAACCGCAACTCTCCTTTTCAGGCTTGGATTGGTTTTTTGATGCAGTAGAGAAGCCGTTTCCTTTGAACTTGGTCCATCGGACAGATATAGACATGGAGAAGCTTTTCAATGTAAATCTTTCACTACTTTGTTTGGACCTTGCTTCTTCACTTAATGCTTGCTTTCCGTCTTGCCTTTGCTGGGCCTACGATAGGCTGTACTCCAATACGAAATAAGATTATGAAGGTTGGTGAAAAGCAAAAGAAGCAATTGCAAATGCCGTGACGTCACCTAGCTTTATTCCAAATTTATCATTCTATTGGTATGTATAGTGTCTTTCATCTGCTTTTTCATTCATTCTGCCCACAGCCGTTAGGTATTATGACAAAAGGAACCAGCATGTTGCTCCTGAATCTACAGATAGAGAAGAGGGCACGTCTCTTTTTCTAGAAGCCGGTCTATGTTCTTATTCTTAATCGAATTCTAAAGAAACGTCAGTTTCAAATCACTTCCATTGGGCTGAGCGGGTCATATATGCCTTTTGGCTTTCACCTATGTTATGTATTCTCTCACAATCACTCCTAGCAATAAGTGAAAAGGCGGCTATCGATACTGTCCCAACACCTCCTCTTCTTTGTCTACTTCTCCATTAGAATTTCTGACTGGTTCACGCCTGCTTGTGTATTGGTTATAACCTCTGTACTGTATTTTGTTTGGCTTAAATTGCCAAATGGCGAGACCAGACCCCATGAAGCTTCTAAGTCAGATGTAGATTTGCAAGAATCAGATTTACCAACGGGAAGAACGCTTAGTGTATTGTATCCGCGGTGGGTGAATCTTAGGAAACTCGCCTTGTCCGAACAAAAGCGGGAGGTAGGTAGGTGGTAGTTAGAAGGATTCCTTCGGGGAGCTGCTTCTTCCTCTGGATTCCCTTCTTCTATAGACAGACCCCCGGCTAGGGCAGCAGCGTTTTAAAGAAATACGAACAGTTTGGTTTTCAGTGAGCCCGCTTCTTAGTGATAGGTTTCTAAAGTATCTATCGCTATGTGCCCCTCCCCGGAAAAAAACAAATAGGCTCGGGCAATTATCAGCTTAGGGACAGCAAGCGGATAGTAGATCTGGCTCCATCCCTTGAATCCGCTGTAACTGATAGAATCTTGTACGAGAGACCCGCAAATAAATAGGGAAACCCGCTTAAAACGCTTTTTAAGTAGAAGCTGAGCCATTACCTGCTAGCATATCTCCCCACCAGGACTCCCCCCAAAGCAAAGCTAAACCCGTTCTTTAATTCAATACCTAGAGACCCGAAAGCTCCAGTCCAAGTTGAGGCGCAGTAGGAGGGATTTCTGTCACCATTATTTATGGACCACGTAAACATACTTTTTTAGTTTAGATTCTTATGCTGGACCTGCAGCCCTAGCCTGGGACACCACTGTGCGACATAAAGATCGGATCAAGTTATGATTTTCTCATTAAGAAAGAGTACCCGAGAAGAATAGATATGATCCGGAAACACTCTTATTCGACGAGGCGTAGAGCGTTTGACTTTCTTCTTTACAATTTCCTTAATGCGCATGAATGAGAGATTACAGCACTTAGTATGAGCATATCGGCCTAGCTTCTTAGCCATAAGAATAGTTCTACCTACCAAGTAAACCCTACTCTTGCCCACAAGAAATTCTTATTAGATACTCAATTCTTCATTGACTAGCCCCCCCAAGCAATTACCTATGCCCTCCCTAGCTTATCCATAAGAAGAGACATATCTGAATAGATAGTATTAGACCACTTCTCACAAGCCCAGTCATACATAAAGGAGGATTTCTTATAGGCAAAAAGAAAACACATCTATATCGGCGTCAAGAGTTACCCAAGTCCGAAGTAATGCGTCTTTCTATCTAGTCCAACATGCTTACCCAAGACCCAACTTCTTCACTACTTGACCTACTTTCTATAACTCCCAGACTCTGCTTATTATGCCCGAAGGAGCGTATTTAGACTGAATAAGTAAATAAGGCGCGGAGCGATATCTCTCAGTTCACTAAGGATGAAATACTCTTGCTAGCTTTCTATCAACCACACTTCAATCTAATCTTTGTCTCCACCCTTCCGGTTCGGTAGCTAACGAAAGGAGTTCTTTCGCCAAGAACAAGCAACGGCGAGCTACCGCGAAAGCCGTTGCGCGTTAGTCACGCGCATACGTTTTCTTGGTTGAGTGAACATCGGAATTCCACGGGGAAGAATTGGAATAGGAATAGGTCAAAGTGCCCATGTTACAGAGGACGCCGTGCCTATTCTTTTCTCATCGAGTTCTAGAGGAATGCAATAATAAAGAAAGATCTTGATTTTCTCTTTCCTTCCTGCTTAGGAAAGTTCGAGTTGCCGGGCCTCAGAGCCAATTCCTTAAGGAAAATCTGGTTTCTTACTTTATTTGTGTGGGGACCCATATTTCAATATGTTCAATTAACCTCACACCGGACTTTGTCACTTTGAAGCTATAAGGTATCTCGTACAAATACGCAGGAGTCAGGACTCATCTAACTACTCTTTCAACTATCCCTACTCTTACTTAAACTGTCCCCCTAAGAAGTCATCAAATGGTAACACGATGCCGGGCAGGGATCGAAAAAAAAGCATTAGCTCATTCGCAGAGAGAGAATGAGAGAAGGTGGATAATGGTTAGGGATGTAAGTACTATAGTTTGGTAGGTTTGAATTGTGTGGCCAGGGGTATTGGTTACGATTCCAGTGGTCTTCAGGCGAGAAAACTACCCCTATGCGAAAAGAATGAAGCTGATGTGGTTGTTCCAATTTATGAAATTGACTTGCTCTTCTCTCGTCCATTGCAACCAAGGATTGAAAAAAACTTCTATTTACTCGATGGTTGCTGTTTCCATGTGATAGATTTTTCCTACGGAAACGTTTCCTTTTTTGTTAGAAACCCAGCTCTTTCCTTTCCCTTCCTGACCATGAAACAGGCTAGCGCCTTTTATGAACTCTTATCCAAAATCTCTCATCAATCAAAGTCTGTTCCTTCTACTGCACCTCAAGCACCTCCGGTTCAGGTCTTTTATGATTGTGACCAATTTCCTGGCCCGTTGGAAGGCCAAAGCAGCCCAAGTGATTGATCTCTCCCCAGAAAAGGAACAAGTTCGGATAATGATGAATAACATGAGTAGGCAATACCATGACTATTTCGATTTCCAAGCGATGACCACGCTCTTTGATTGAAGCAGCCACTCGTATTGAAGATGCTATCTACAATGGGACTCATGGATCACAGGTCCATGAGGCAGATCCAAAAGGAAAGAAGATAGCCCTGGGGGGAACAAGCAAGAACAGTGAAGTGAATATCTTGTCTGACGGAAAACCAAAGACACTCAGGACTTTCACTCCGTTCGGCTCTCAGCCGCGCCTTGGAAAATAAGCTTAAGAAGCATGCTGTACTTCCTCCTGCCAATATAAACATGATCGAGCCAACATTGTCGAGTTGGTAGTCTCTGACTCCCTCCTTATTACGCCAGCCGGAGAAAAGGGAGAAACCGAGGGTAGAGACATGACTGGAATCCAGGAGACTGACGAGATTGAGCCCCCACCTCAAGTTCATATGCTCTGGTGGGATGATTTCAACGATCAATTCCCAACCCCTCCTATTACTCCCTGAAAGCCCAGCAAGTGATGAATCCTTTACCCTTGCTCATATTCTGGAAAATCTTCCCATGTCCTTCCATTCAGTATAGGTAAACCATTTAGGGAGAATGGTCGGTCTTTCTCACGTGTTTTTTTTCGCTCGTCAAATGTTTACCTATCTTCCGCGGAGAATGGTCGATCGGTTTTCTTCTTTTAAAGAACTTTGTAAATGAATGCTCTGGTGGGAAGACAGAGAGATATTGACTTTTTTCACATCTGTAACTACATTTTCACATTTCTTTAAAAAAAGATGTCGAACTGAATAGCGCAGCTGTTTTGGCTCGCAATAAAGCAAGGGTCCTGATCGAGCAAGACTACGTCCTATCTATCTACCTCTCCAAACACAATATCTTGAGTACCTATGATGGTGACTACATCTGCTGGCATGTGATGTTTGGACATAGAATCGAGTCCTTGTGAATGGGCAAAGCCAGGTGCTCTTATTTTACAACGGTAGGGACGATTACTCCCATTACTGACAAGAAAGACACCAAATTCACCTTTAGGTGCTTCAACTGCGGTATAGGTAGAAGGAGCTGGTACGGAAAAACCTTCTGTATAAAGTTCGAAATGGTGAATTGAGGTAGAGTAGACCGATGATCCGGTAGTCATTTGGCCGGCTATGGAAAGAAAAAGCTTGCATCTGCTCCCCCTAAACTATAACAGGTCCCATCTCTCTCCAAACCTAACGTGGTAGTTTCCCATCATAAGGCTTTCCATCTATAGATTGATTGAGCCATTACCCACCAAGGATCCCATTCGTTCAGAACTCAGTTGACTGCTTCTATAGATAAGGCGGAACGTCCTTAGTTCAGCATTATAGCACATAGTCTCCGACGCTACTACAGCGCTTCGCTAACTCGAAGCGCCTCGCTATGAGAATGACGCTTCGCTAACGCTCGGCTAAGTCGTCGAACCCTCGCGCTGACCATTCGCTTTCTCAGTAGCGAAAGCGCTTCTCTTTGCCCCTTAACTTAATCTTAATCTTAATCTTAATCTTAATAAAGTAAGTATTTGGAAAAGAAAGAGATTCTTGGTTTTATTGCTCCCGCTTCCTCATCTGCGCTCGTCAAGCCAACTTTGCTTTTTGGGAGGTGAAAGAGGAAGCGGACATTTCGAAATGACAGCATCGAAGATATCTATATACACAGGAACGCTTATTCCGGACTGCGTTCCGGAAAAAGTAGCCTACTTGACAGAAAGGGCGGGCACTCTCGGCTCGGGGGTAGGCACTCTCGTCTTTCAACCCCACCGTCACTTTGAATTTAGTGGGGCACTGTTTACTTACAGCCTCTACGAGTTGCAAGTGAATGGGGCCGGTGCGTGTGAACGGAAGGGTTCATCATTTTAACCCCTAAACAAAATAGGAAGAGGGGTACTTGACTAATAGGGGGCAATTGCATCGCACCTGACTGTGAGGGACCTCTTGATACCTTATGTTCACTTCCTAACTAGTAGCCGGTTTCCTGTCGCGGAAGCCTTTTCCCAGTGCGCGGAGCCGAAGGTGTTAGTGCTTTCTCATGGGGTCAATAATGCTAATCCCTCTTTTTGTGCCGGGAAGAAGATAAGAAAAGGCGAAGCCTTCTCTTGGTTTCCCAACCTGTTGCTTCTAAAGGCTG